CCCAAACTATGTGATTGAATAAATCCTCTTCTATCTGTTGCGGGTCGAGGGCTCCTTCTACTTCCCCTTCTTCAAACTCCGATTCGTATTTTTCATAGATAAATCTATGATCAACGATAGAACAAGATCCATTTTGCATCATATCTAAAGGATTCCTTGGTTCGGGCCGAAGAAGCAATGTCACTCGATCATTATCAAACTGACTGCAATCTTTTTCTGTCCGTGAGGATCCCCCCAGAGCACCTTCTACTTCTAATAGGCCATGAACTAGATCAGAAGCATTCTCAACGAGTCCATAAGAAGTGATCCCATTTTTTTCATCGGGTCCGGGTAGAGACCAAAGGTCTTGGGCGACCGATCCGGCAGAACAACTCAAAAGATAAAGAAGTATCGTTAATTTCTTCATGCTCGTTCCAAGTTCGAAGTACCATTTGTACAAATAAGAATCCCTTTCGTTACATGATTTCTTCTTCATATAGATAGATATAGGATCTATGGGGCAATTACTTAGAAGTACATTTTGTGCAACAGCCCTTCCTATCTGATAGAAAAGGATCTCATGATCCTGAACCGATCTTACCTGAGATCGCAAATCCCAAGTTTGTCTATGAAGAGCGGATCTAATTGTATTAGTGTCTATAATTGATTTCTTCTGTGTAATACTAATCGCTAAGGCCTCATTGGTAAGTGCTACAAGATCTCGTGCATTGGAACCCATCGTTATGGACCCGAATTCATTAGTATGGAACATTTTCTTTTCCAAGTGAAATCCCTTAGTATATGAAAGATTGAAAAAGTGCTTTCGTTGTTGTGGAATAAGAAGCCTTCGTATCTTAATGCATGTATTTAATTTATTCGGAACTATTAGAGCGGGATCCACTTTTGGGGGAATATGAGTCGAAGCAATAACAAGAATATTTCTAGTGGAACATCTTTCACAATCCCTGGATAGATAGTTCACTAATAGACCGAGGGATAAGTAATTCGACTCATTCACATCCAGATCATGAATGTTTGGAATCCATATTATGCAAGGAGACATTGCTTTTGCTAATTCGAATTGAAGGGTGATAGAAAATCGGTCTATTTCCGGCATCATATCCATAGTTAGCGCATTCATCAGAGTTAGCAGCTCCGTATCGAGGTCAAGATCGATATCGTCACTAGCATCAATCTCGTCACTATCATCAATATTGTCACTATCATCAATATCGATATCATCCATAAGAAACCCTTTAGGCTTGTTATCCAGGAACTTGTTCAGAAATACCAAAGGAACATAGGAGTTTGTCACTAGGTATTTGACCAAATAGGAGCGTCCAGTTCCTATAGAACCTATCACTAAAATACCCCTAGAGGGGGATAGGGCTAAGCGGAGCGAAAAGGGTTTTTCATGAGACGGGAAATGAAAACTATTAGCCCCACACGAGGTTTGTGAATAAGTGATTGTCTGATAATGAGCAAGGAATATCCGTCTTTCTGCTAAACAGGATGTATTGAACTCATAATTCATTAGACACTTTTTATGAATGTCAACTAAATATCGTAAGTAAATTGCTCCCGGGTGTTCAATCATTTGATAACCAGAGTCGTTCTTTGATAAATGATCACTAGATAAATAATCACTATGAGTCAGACTCAATAGAATTTGATCAATCCCTTTTTCTGTCGTTAAGGTGGAGAACTGAACCAAAAATTCTCGTTCTTCATCATCAATCGAATCACTGTTCGCAACCCAGGATTCCATTTTATCATCAATCCAATCACTGTTCACGTTTTTTCTTTTTCTTATCAATGAATAGATCTCTTTACTTGTATGACTTAGATGTCTCGTATTTCTCGAAAAAGTGATTCGATTGGTGGGATTTGGTATGATACTTATGAGATCGATGAAATTGATATTCAAATATTTCTTCTTAGAACGGATTGATTTGACCCCATAAGCGGGATCACCACCCAATAGCATGTTGCCGCCAGAAACAGAACCCCGGATTTCTTCTAGAGAATCTCCTAATTGTTCCAGAGCAACTAGAAACAGATTCTTTAACCAGAAAGAATTCAGTTCAGATGTAGGATACCTATCCAGAAGTTTTCGCAACTCAATCATGTATGGTGAAATCATCAAAGATTTGACCTTTTCGAACTCTGTCTGTAACTCACTAGAGGCTCGGCAAACAAAGAGAAGATGTGTACGAACGAGATATCCAACAAGAAGAAGAAGGAAAAGGCTTGAATAGAGGAACTCATGAACATTTGGCAATCTCAGATGTGTCGATATCAATGGTGACTCATTATTTCGATGAATCATTTCTTCGAACATAAGAAAATTATGTAAACACTTTCTCGAAATTTCGCTTATCAGATTCCATTGTCGAAGACACCCTTTTTTCTGAAGAATTCGCCATGATATATCTGATCCATACATAATATCATGAAAAATGGATACAAATTTTGGACTGTTACTTAGTATCGACAATAGGTCTGAAAAAGTATCTAAAAA